GTGAGGGGGCAGGGATGGAGATATTTCTAGGAGCGAACTCCGGGCGAATATGAAGCGCATGGATACAGGTGGAATGAAAGAGAATTCCGAATCCGCTTTGTCTACGAACAAGTAAGCTATAAGTCAGATCAAGTAAGTCAGAATATTCATTACAATATTCTCGGGACCTATCGTATATAAATAAAGAAATTCGAAATAAAGAAATATATCTCTATCTTATACTTAGGAGACGAACAAGGAAGCTATAAGTCAGAATATTCATTCCATTACAATATTAATCTATATATATACAATAAGATAGAGAATCAGATATTTCTATAGACGTAGTAGAGGGTCCCATTAGCATGCATCCAGTAGGAATTGAACCTACGAACTCTCCAATTATGAGTTGGGCGCTTTAACCATTCAGCCATGGATGCTTAGTAGAGATCCTCGTACATGGTGAATAACCAAATTCCAATTGAAATGAAATCTGTATATTAATATTTCTATAGGGCCATCAGATTCGAATCCATATTATTTAAGAATCAATTATAATAAGATATATGATCGATCATATACTTGACAATCCCTATATAAAAAGGTTAAATTTTGTTTATAAAAAAATAAGTTATATTTTTATATTTTTTTTATAAAAAATTTATAAAAAAAGAAGTTGGGAAAAATTTCATGTTATTCAGTAAACAGAATCGAAATTGAATTCGAATAAAAAAAATAAAACATGGATACTAAAAATCCAATTAGTTGTGTTCCTGGCGATTCTGGTATTGAAGAAAAAAAAGAAGGAAAGCTTCTTCAACAAATTGATGCTGTTTTGGATATCGGTTTTCCGCCAGACAAGATGCCTAAGGTTTTGAACGCCTTAATTATAAAGGAGAGCTACCCCGGTGGGGTAGGTTATACTTATGTCATTTGCGAAGTCCAGCGTATCCTTGAAAATAATCGAGTTCTCGCTATAATATTAATGTCTAATAGGAAAGGTACTTTAAGGGAAGGGATGGAAGTGTTAGATACAAAAGCTCCTCTAAGTGCTCTGAAAGGTAGAACTGAAACGTTTGAAGGTGGCCAAAGCATATACATTGGAGAGATTCGCAATCCGGGTTTCATTAACTGGGAAAAGAAACCACTGAGTAAATTTGACAAATTTATAATTATCTTCCTTTTGGCTCAATTCTTTGTCCTAGTCTGTAAAAGGGGAATCAGGTAAATGAAATTACCCAATTTAGCAAAAAATAGAATAATAGAAACTCTTTCTACCGGTAAGTAAACAATTAGAAATTCATGGAAAGTTACAATCCCCACCGCGGAATAGTGCACCTACACGCCTTCGTCGACGTTGTTTTTCGACCGGAAGAGCGAGAGTTAACTATCGAGACTTTAGACTATCCAGACACATACTTCGTGAAATGGTTCACGCATGTTTGTTGCCAGGGGCAACAAGATCAAGTTGGTAAGGATTAAAATATCCCTTCATTTCTATGATCATGGATCATAGAGGGCCCCTTGACTATGTCTGTATAAATGAGTTATTTAATTAATTAAATTTAATTTAGAATGGCCGTTCAATCGAAAAAAAAAATAGAAAAAAAATAAGGGTTTTTTATGACGCAAAATATTTCCCAAAATAATGATTCTGTAAGAGTAGAAAAAAACGTCGGATATGTGGTTAAAATGATTGGGCCAGCCCTAGAAATCGACTTTCCGTCGGGCAAGATGCCAAAGCTTTATAACGCTCTGGTAGTTGAAGGTATAGATAATAACGGGTTACCAATTACTGCGCGATGCCAGGTAATAGCATTCCTAAAAGACACTAATCGAGTTCTAGCTCATGCTCCTTCATATCGTCATATAAGGGTGGGAATGAAAGCAATTGACACGAAAACTTCTTTCTGTAATGAAGAGGAGCTAGTAGAGGCTATTTACGAAGCAATGCCCCTGACCGTAGTAAAGGGTACACCCCCTTATTTCGGTTTCGATAACCGTGCATTATGCAAACCGATTATGGGTGTTGAAAGTCGGATAATCTGGTGCGCGTTATTACTCTACTACGCGATCCAGTTCTTTAGACGCCGATAATCCGAAATTCGGTTTCGTAGGCGTTTCCCCCCGATTCAATCGGGGGATCGAATTGATTATAGAAACATGAGTGTAATTAATCGATTTATTAGTCAACAAGGAAAAATATTATCTAGACGAGTGAATAGATTGATAGACGAGTGAATAGATTGACCTTGAAACAACAACGATTAATTACTATTGCTATAAAACAAGCTCGTATTTTATCTTCCTTAACTTATAATGAAAATTTTGGTCGGACACTCTAACGGAGTTATTTTATTTTTATTCTAACTCTCAGAAATTCAAATTTCTACCGGAGTGGTATATCGTGCTATACATAAGGAGAAATCCACGTCTATTGTATATTCCAGAGCTAGGCTTGTCTCGAAAAGTCACTATTTTACTTATAAAAGACAGCATATATACAATACACGATCTTATAATGATCGTAATCTACACTCGCGAGGACCTCCTAGAAATAGAAGGTTTGGAGGAGAAAGATAAAGACGAAATTGTCAGAAAAATACACGATTTTCTTGATTCGAAAGACAATCAAGAATAGCCGGAATAGTTATACAATAATCAAAGGGAATTCTGGGTAAAACTTGTTCCTACCGACTGAACAAATGATTATTCATGATTCCATACCGGCTTCAAATTAGAGAAATGTTATGGTAAAACTTCGTTTGAAACGATATGGTAGAAAGCAACGTGCGACTTGAAGGACACGGTCCGTTGTGGATTTTTACACCCACCACTTTATAAAAGAATGAAGGTGCTCTTGGCTCGACATCGGTTGTTCTGTTCCACTAGAACCTCTCCTTTATTTTTTTTTTTTTTGGGGGGGGGTTGTAATGTAAATAGTCTATGATGAAGCTCGAGTAGAAAGTATTGATTCATTTCTCAGGGGCAAGGATCTAGGGTTAATGCCAATCAATAAATTGGAACAACTTCGTAAGTATATTTTCGATATGGAAAGGGTTCCAATCGAAAAGGAAAGTTTCTTAGAATTGACAAAACTCTTTCGATACAAAATGTATCGCGTGGAAATCAACCGTTTGTATGATTCTTTGATAAAAGATAGAAAGAAATCACAAAAAAAGGTAGGTTGCTGCCATTTTGAAAGGATTAAAAATCACCGAAGTTATGTGTAAACCCAATGATTTAAAACAAAGAAAAGATAAAGGATCCCAGAACAAGGAAACACCCTTTCAATTGTCTCAATAACTAGACCAGAAAAAAATCCAATACAAATAGATTTGTAAACGAGACAAACAAAAAGGAAAGGGGTTTAAAGACCACTCAAAAAATGAAATGCCTAAAGATTTTCCTTTGAGCTATTTGAGAGTTATTCAACTTGAGTTATGAGTACGAATGGTTTTTTAAGTTTTCAGGAACGAAGAATAAAAAAGGACTTCAATCATAATCTAATTGATTTGATCGTTTTATAGACCAATTTGCCATTTTTATTTTATACAAAAATAGAACTAGGAATCATTTTTTCTCGAGCCGTACGAGGCGAAAACTTCCTATACGTTTCTAGGGGGGGTATTATTCATCTACATCTATCCCAATGAGCCGTCTATCGAATCGTTGCAATTGATGTTCGATCTCGAAGAGAAGGAAGAGATCTTGGGAAAGTGGGTTTTTATGATCCGATAACGAATCAAACTTATTTAAATGTTCCTGCTATTCTATATTTCCTTGAAAAGGGTGCTCAACCTACAGAAACTGTTCAGGATATTTTAAAAAAGGCGGAGATTTTAAAAGAATTTCTCCCTAAATTAAACAAAATTTAATTAAGGAAATACAAAAAGTAAAGAAAGTTTCTATATTCTATACTTTTTGTATTTCCTCTTTTGTTCTATTCTACCTTTTCTAAAGAGAAATCTAACCACTTATCTAAACACTTATTGTTCTATTCTATCTTTTAGAAAGAGAAATCGAATCACTTATTAATCGAAACGCTTATTGTTTTGTTCTATCTTTTAAAAAGAGAAATCGAATCACTTATTTTATAATCGAAATAATATAGATGAGCAAAAAGATAAATGGAATCACTTATTTTATAACTAAATAATCTAAATAATATCACTAACTATTTTTTAAAACAAAATCATCAATCAAATAAGTATAAATAATGACAATCAAAATAAATAATAAATCTAAGTATATTATGAACCGAATAAATGGCTATGAGAGCCACCCGGCCCAAAATAACGACGACAATTGGAATAATCATTTCGAAAAATTGAAAAAAATGTTAGAGCGTTTCGAAAATGTTCTAAATAATAGGAAATCCGAAATTGATCCGGTTTTGCAAGATAAACTCATAAAACCCGATTCTACGCAAAATTCCCTCAAGAATTTTCCGTATTTTCCGCATTATTTGCGGATGTTCATCTTCTACTGGATAGAACGCGAGACTTCCAAAAAGTTTCTATTCGTAGAAAAGGAGTTTGATATATTGGACCAATACCGGGATTGGTTCAAAAAATCGCTAATTTTGATTCAAGATGAACATCCGAATCAAAATCTCGAGGAAATGCAGACCGCTGCGGGTGACCTACTAGGCTATGTCACAGCCCTTCGGCATCTGACTCATTACGACTGTATAGCGGGGCATGCACGAAATGCAAACGACCCGGATACTTCTGAAATGGAAAAACTACTTTCGATGGGAGCTGCATATATTCAGCTCTTTACGAAAGCCTTTTTCATTGTCGCCATTTGGAGACAAAAATGGGCGGGCCTAAAGCTACAGTCTATACGGGAGGACGTTTTAGATCAATTCGTTACTCAGCTCTTAATAAGCGCAACTCCCGGGCAGATACTACTTACAGACGAATTAAAGTCGTCTGCCGCTCTTAGCGAATTTATCGATATCTTATTCAGATTCGATGAACGTCTCGATTTTTAGAAGTCAATCCTACTACTGGTGGGGTAACAGCTAGTTTTGGTATGTTGGGGAAGGTCGTTATTGCCGAACCCGAGGCCACCATTGCATTTGCGGGTAAAAGAGTAATTGAACAAACGTTGAATATAGAAGAAAAAGAAATAATAAAAACTTGGTCCCGGGCATCTACCATTATACCCGCAATGATCGGCCATATTATTGCTATCCATAATGGAAAAGAACATCTACCTATTTATATAACAGATGGTATGGTAGGTCACAAGTTGGGAGAATTTGCACCTACTTCGAATTTCCGAAAACATACGAAAGTCGATAAGCGATCTCGTCGTTAATAAAAAATATAGATACTTATAGTAGGAGGGGACCCTTATGCTAAAGAAAAAAAAAGTTAGCATTTTAAGTTTAAGTTTCGGTAGCTACACACTATTTACCACCGCCACCGCTATGTTAAAGGTGCAATATACAAAGTCTAACTCCATCCCGGGCAATCGAACCATTATTTGTTTAATAAATTGTTTGAAGGAATCTGAGGGCAATCCTGAAGATTCCGAAAATGAAGAAAACGATTCCGAAAATGAAGAAAACGATTCCGAAAATGAAGAAAATTCGAATAATGATGAGAAATTAGAAAAATGGAATGAAATTCGAGATGGTTTCGAAAACATTTTTAATAGGAAATATGAAATTGATCAAGTTTTCCAAGATAAACTGATGACACCCGACTCTACGCAAAATTCCCTCAAGAATTTTCCGTATTTTTCGAATTATTTGCGAATATTCATTTTCTACTGGATAGACCATGAGACTTCCAAGAAGTGGCTATTCATAGACTGTGAATTTTATATTTGCAAAAGATATCTAGATTGCTTTCGCAAATACATAATTCTGATTCGAGATGAACATCCGAATCAGAATCTCGAGCAAACGGAGAGCGCTGCGCGTGACTTCAAGGACCGTGTGACATTAAAAATGAAGATGAATCGTCACAACTGTACCGGGCTAAATGCACGAAATGCAAACGACCCGGATACTTCTGAAGTAGAAAAACTACTTTCGATGGGAACCGCATATATTCTGCTCTTTCTCAAAGCGTTTTTCATTGTCGCGATCTGGGAAAAGAAAGTAGGCATATATCAACTGTCTAGGTGGGACCGCAATTTACTAATAGATGCACTTTTAATCATCCGAACTCCTGCACAAAGAATACTTCCAGACGAATTGAAATCTACCGCTCTTATTCAATTTATCGAGATGTTATTCAGGTTCGATGAACATCTCGATTTTTAGAAGTCAATCCTACTTCCAAGGTCTTTGGAAGTAGGATTTTCGAAAGTATATAAGAGGGATCTACCCCAATATATGCAGTTTTTTTCTAAGGTATACTTTTACCTTAGAATAAGGGAATTTAAATCCGATTGATCGTTGTTCGAATTAGATAAGAACAATAATCTAATTGGATTTTTCTATTAAAAAAAAAATAATAAGAAACCTTTCTTTGTCTCTTTCATTTTTTTCTCTTCAATCAAAACAAACAAATAAGCTCTTAATTCTATAGGGTTGAATAAAAATTCGATTGACTTTTTGATATAATTGCTATGCTTAGTGTGTAACTCGTTGGTTTTTTTAGGCTTAGGATTCAAAAAAGATTCCCCATAGTATGAACTAATAACTATAGAACTAATAACCAACTCATCACTTCGCATTATCTGGATCCAAAAAACCAGTCAAGATAGGATATGTTGATCATATCATTGTAGCAACTGAAATCGGTTTTGCATAAACAAAAGAAAAACCAATTGGATTCTAAGCTGTGAAGCAAAATATAGATTTTTGTCTCTTTTTATATCTCCCGAGAATCCCGTTTTGACTAAGAATACCTGTTGGATCGGATTCTAACAAATCTTTCGGTAAGTTGTAAAAAACGTCTTCTTTATTAAATTAGAAGACAAGAACAAAAGAAGCAGAAAAGACGAACAAAAGAAGAAGAATAAGAAAATTTATTATTATAGATATCTTGTCTTTCATGCGGAAAGAAAAGAAAAATAAGTACATTTTTTTAGTTCTACATTCCTTGAGTCCTTGCACTTAGTAGTCCTTAGCACTTAGTATATATACTAAGTTATATATATACTTCAATCTATATTAATTATAATTACAATTACAATTAATAAATTATCAAATGAAAAAATTTGAATATTAATTTCATAATTAATTCGATTTTTTATTATTCGATATTAATTTCAAATTATTAATTATAATATTATAATTATTATAATTATTACAAGATATTTTTATAACAATATATAAATTAAGTATAATACAATATAGTAAATCGAGATATTCATTCTATGATAACTTTCAACTTTCCCTGTATTTTTGTGCCTTTAGTAGGCCTAGTATTTCCGGCAATAGCAATGGCTTCTTTATCTCTTCATATTCAAAAAAACAAGATTGTTTAAATTCGATAGGACAAAATCTCATCTTTTTTTTTTCAAAACTTAGACTTGTATCCTAACACTAATATC